TACCTAAGTGATGAATTTTGGATCGAAAAGCGAGGACTTCATGATTTTGATGGACCTAGTTCATTGAAATTCCATCCAATACAACGGAAGAGTTATAAATTTCCAAAATAATAGATAGGAATACCGCGAATAAAGCCATTGCGACACCCATCAAAGGGGTAGTTCCCCATCCAGGAGCTACTTTACCATATTCCGAATTCAAGGGTTTCAATAAACCCCCTAGACCTGTTTTTCTTGGTCTTGGACCAGATCGAGAATTGCCCTCAAAGGTTTGTGTAGCCATAAATCCTATTGCATTGGTTGAGATCTGTTGACTTTGTATACCATTACACTGTAAATAAATCATCTTATCATAGATCCGTTGTGATCTTGAAATTAGAAAATAATGGAAACAGCAACCCTAGTCGCCATCTTTATATCTGGTTTACTTGTCAGTTTTACCGGGTACGCCTTATATACCGCTTTTGGGCAACCCTCTCAACAACTAAGAGATCCATTCGAGGAACACGGGGACTAGTTGAAGTAAAGTAAAGAGCCTCCCACGAAACAAGGGAGGCTCTTTACTTTGACTTCAATTGAGTATAATCAAACATTATTTTGCCCTTTTAGTCGGAACCTTAGGTGGTTCTCGAAAAAAGATAGCGAAAAAAATGATTCCTAGAGTCGACACTAAGAGGAATGTATAAACCAATGCTTCCATAAATTTGATCGTGGTTTACAATTATAGCTTCCACACCTGTTCATTTGGTTTGGGATTATCTCCCAGATAAAGATAAGAGTCAAATAAAAATCAGCAATTCAACTCAAGATTTCTCTCGTAACCTATAGAAAAACCAAATCACAAAAATACAATACAGGTGAAAGATACCAGATCAATCTTGTATCAGACTACCTGTCTCCTTGTAGTTGGATCTCCAAGTTTTTGGAACGCCCCAAATTCCACTTGAGCATCCAAATCCGGGTCAATACCAGCAAAAACATCTCTGAATAAGGTTCTAGCTCCATGCCAAATATGTCCGAAAAAGAAGAGCAAAGCAAAGGAAGCATGCCCAAAAGTGAACCAACCCCTCGGACTGCTACGAAAAACACCGTCGGATTTCAAAGTAGCACGATCTAATTCAAAAATTTCACCTAATTGAGCGCGTCTAGCATATTTTTTCACAGTTGCAGGATCACTATAACTGACTCCATTGAGTTCGCCGCCGAAGAACTCAACGGTGACTCCTACTTGTTCGACACTATACTTAGATTCTGCCCTTCTAAAAGGCACATCGGCTCTCACAATTCCGTCTCCATCTACCAAAACCACTGGAAATGTTTCAAAAAAAGTAGGCATACGACGTACAAAAAGTTCACGCCCCTCTTTATCTCTAAAGATAGGGTGTCCTAACCACCCAACAGCTATTCCATCCCCACTGTCCATTGAGCCCGCTCTAAATAATCCCCCTTTTGCTGGATTATTGCCAATGTAATCATAAAAAGATAATTTTTCGGGAATTTTAGACCAAGCTTCGGAGAAACTCTGATTTTCCACTAGTCCGGCACCAACCCTTCGATATATTTCTTGTTGGAAGTATCCCTGATCCCATTGATAACGAGTGGGGCCGAATAATTCGATGGGAGTAGTTGCTGAACCATACCACATAGTTCCAGCAACTACAAAAGCTGCAAAAAAGACAGCAGCAATACTACTGGAAAGAACGGTTTCAATATTACCCATACGTAATCCTTTGTATAGGCGTTGGGGCGGACGGACACTAAGATGAAATAGGCCCGCTAATATGCCCAATGTCCCCGCTGCAATATGATGAGAGGCTATACCTCCCGAAACAAAAGGGTCAAAACCCTCTACGCCCCAGGCAGGACTTACAGATTGTACTTTTCCTGTTAGTCCATAAGGATCGGACACCCATATTCCAGGACCATACAAGCCTGTTACATGAAATGCACCAAACCCAAAACAAGCTAAGCCTGAAAGAAATAAATGAATTCCAAAAATCTTGGGCAAATCCAAAGAGGGTTTTCCCGTACGTTCATCACGAAATATTTCTAGATCCCAATACACCCAATGCCAGATGGCTGCCAAGAAGCACAAGCCGGAAAACACAATATGTGCCCCGGCCACACCCTCATAACTCCAAATACCCGGATTTGTTACAGTCCCCCCTGTGATATTCCAACCGCCCCATGAATTGGTTATTCCTAAACGAGTCATGAAGGGTATAACAAACATACCCTGTCTCCACATTGGATCAAGAACGGGGTCAGAGGGGTCAAAAACTGCTAATTCGTATAGAGCCATTGAACCCGCCCACCCAGAAACGAGAGCTGTATGCATTATATGAACAGCAAGCAACCGGCCGGGATCATTCAATACGACGGTATGAACACGATACCAAGGTAAACCCATGAAAATACCCCCTTCGAAGAAAAATAGATACTATGTAACTTTATCGCATTGGAAAAGACTATGCTATAGACTTCCGCCTTTCAGTTCAGTGGATTATTTCGAATGAAGGGCTCCTAGTTCTTTTTTGTTGGTAATAGGTAATAATGGAACAATTCTGTTAGTCTGTTAGTAAGAACAAAGAAAAGCAGATCTATTCTATACCCGATAAGTACCAATACGCAATGGGGCATTTTCTATGAATATGAACATATGAACAAATGCATAGAAATTTATTTAGCGTTCGAAGAACCCGACCCCTTCATAAGATTTTTCCCTTATTCATTTCATCTTCCTAGATGAACTTTTTCATATTTTGAAAACAATAAAAAAAATCATTTTGACATTTCCACATAAAAGTGAAATCTTATACTTGACTCTTTTCTCTCTCATTTATGCCTGTTGGTGTTCCAAAAGTTCCTTTTGAGTTTTTTGAGGGTGAGGATATTGACGAAGAAAAAAAAAAGGGGGCTAAGCCTCAGACTAGGAAGCCGGCTTGTTATCCTATTCATTTGATTAACGATTCGCCTCGGGATAGGGCTAACAATTATCCTGGGGATAACGATAACTATAGCGATGATGATCCGTTTAACAATTATCCTGGGGATAATGATAACTATAGTGATGATGATCCGTTTATTAACATTAACAATTATCCTCGGAAAAACGATAACAATAGTGATGATGATCCGACTAGCCCTTGGATTGATTTTAGTAAGTTCCCTACTAAAGATGAGAAAACAAAGGAAAAGCAACCAAAGCTGGAGTGGATTGACCTATAGTGCGACTTGTCAGACATATTGGGCCATATGGGATTTCCCCGTTCTCTCCTCCGATCGAGATACCTCTGCTTCGCCAAAAAAATTGATGAAACTATCAAGAATTTGGAGCGTGAAGTGCAATTAGATCCATTCTTTGAGGGATCAATATTCATAGTATCAATTAGAAATAGAAGAGAATTTATGGTTGGCTTGGTTGAACCAATAAAATGAAGTATCCAGGCTCCGTTCAGAAAATACTCACTTGGTAATATGGACATGAAATGAATAAAAAAAAAAGTCGTATCAAAAAGAAATGGTATTGGGAGCATTTGTACTATATATATAAATAAAAAATATATAAATAAAAATCGGTTGGACCCTTACCCGGAGTAGAGCATAAACCTAAAAAAATAGAAGAGGCCCATTCAGGAACAAGAAAATAACAGAGTCCTAATTTGGAAATGAAACAATACATCAATGAGAGGGTAATTCGAGATAAGTTTATAGGGGGTAGAAAAAAAAAAAAGCCCTTCTATAAAATAAAATAGAAAAAGGCCAACATATTGATTTTTTTTTGCAATTTTTTGAACCGTATGCATTCAAAGGTGCGTGTACGGTTCCTAAAGGATAGCATTTTGTCCTAATCACCCGACTTCATCGAGAAAGATTAATTTTTTTAGGAAAACCTATTAATAAAGAGAGCGGTAACCTCGTTGCGGGTCTCATAGCATATCTCAGTACGAACGATAGTACCAGGGATATTTTTTTGTATATAAACTCGCCGGGCGGGTTAATGCGACAAGGAATGGCTATTTATGATTTGATGCATGCGTCGCCCGTAGATGTATACACGGTATGCATGGGAAAAGCCTGTGGAATGGCTTGTTTCATTCTATTCGGAGGAGCACCTACCAAACGCATAGCATTCCCTCACGCTTGGCGCCAATGATTTTTTATTTGTATTTGATAGAAAAAAGAAGACTATGCCTTCGCCATATGAAATATGAAAAAGATTATTGAGTAAAAATAGCATGGCACGTCGAGTTCGGTATGAGTAAACAAACTATTATTGTTTTTCATAACATGAGATTTTGTATCGGGAGAGTAGTATGAGACAAAATAGATTTCCGATTTTTTCTTATCTATCGGGAGTTTATTTCAGCGTCACAATTTTTTGTTTTAGCGCCAGAATTCTTTTTCCACTTCACTTCTCCTATTTATATTATCAAAGTCAAAGAGTACTAAAAAAAAAAAAAAGAAACTTTGGGATTGCTGAATCACAGACGAGAAAACTTCTAAATTCCATATAGAAATAGAAAGCAACGGAACCATCATAGTATTTTTGAATTCTACCGAAAGGAAGGGTGGTAAATGGATCACTTAATGATCTGGATCTGATAGATCCTATTTTTTTTTTCTCTTTTTCGCGCTGGAAGGGACGAAAGGTAAATTCCATTGGATAGCCGTATGCAATACAGAATAAATGCCTGTACGGTTGTTCAATTTTCTCTATTCTTTTTATCTCTTTCCTTCGCCCGAGGGTGCAAGATATGATATAAAGTAGAGGAATTCTTCATTTTTTTATATCATCAGGGTAATGATGCGCCAACCTCGCGGTAAGTTTTCAAAAATCCGCAAAAGACACCCTTTAAAAGAAATAGAAGTGTTGTTTTACTTACGCAACCAGATGGAAGAGGCTTATGCACGACATACGCACAAAACCCGGCAGGTTATACACGACGACATCCAAAGAATGGCTTATATGTCAGCAGAAGAAGCCCAAGCTCATGGAATTATTGATATTATAGGAGACGACACCCTCGGGAAGTATGACGAGTATGACGAAGAAAACTAAAAACACAACAAAAACTGGCCCTAGAGATAAGGATCTGCAGCGGAAACGCGGGTAAATCCTTTATTCTGCTTCAAATCAACGTTCAAAATGGCTTTCTTTTTTTTTTTTTGCTAATTCCATTTTTGAACGTTGATAAGATAAGATCCTTCTATTTTGCAGCACCTTAATATGGCCTTGATAAGATAAGATCCTTCTATTTCGCAGCACCTTAATATGGCCTTAATATGGCATAGACTTACTAATTCCGTTTTAGATTTTCTATTTTAGGAGGTTTATGTTGTATTTTTCTCTTTTCTATTTATTCTTAATATATTTTTTAAGAATTAGAAAAAGAATAGGATTTTCTATTTCTGTTTTCTTTTTCTATTTATTCAAAATATTTTTAAGAATAATAAAGAAGAAAAAATAAAAGGAAAAAAAAAAGGGTTACCCGCCTTTTACATAAGAAGCTACTCTGTGGTAAAACTTTCGAGTAGAGAGAAACTTATGCACGAATGAATTCTCAAACTTTCATATATAATATAGAATTATATTATTTACCATTTTTTTACTTTTTTACTTTGAAACCAAAAGAGATAAACATGACCGCTCGATGCCAAAAGAAACTCCTTTTGGCAAAACTTCCAAGCATCCGCATAGTTATGCGGGAGGTTCATATTTTTTGTAATTACATAAACAAAGAATTCAGTCCTGTTCTGGAAAGGGCTATCCAGTCTTTTTTTGCTTGGGCCTTATCCCAATTCCTCCAATGGAGAACCTGGATAATCCCCAGAGCTGCGAAGGTCATAAATATTATTTTGACCTCGCGCATTTTTTGGATCATAATTCTTGTGTTTTTTGTTGTTTGGGTTTTAGATCTTATTGGCAAAAAGTGCACTCAAGATGACCTTGTAAAGAGAATCGAAAACGAATACCAAAACCAAAAGAAGATTGAATGGAAGTGGGTCTAATACATTTCTTTTTGAGTTTTTTTTTTATTTGAAACCCTACTGCATTTAGAACTCTATATGCACTAGGGCTTCAAATGGATCAGATCCGCAGATGTCTGAAGCAGAAAGGAAAGTACATCTTTTCTTTTTTTACCGCGTTAAACGTTAAAAGAAAAATAAGGTAAATAACCCTCTGGTTAGGATCTATCTAAACCAGCCCCCTTTTTTGTATTGTATACAATTCAAGATGCCAACTATTAAACAACTTATTAGAAACACAAGACAGCCAATCAAAAATGTCACAAAATCCCCCGCTCTTCGGGGATGTCCTCAGCGTCGAGGAACATGTATTAGGGTGTATGTGCGACTCGTTCAGATCATGAGCTGGAACAAAAAAAAAGAAGCATTTTCCCAGTCTCAATGACCAGTACCAATCAATAGGATGGAATTCTTCCAGTCATTATCTAAAAAAAGAAAACCCCCGTTGTGTTGTGTATAAAATTTATGGTTTCCATTGGTGCAAATCCAATCACCTTAATTGGAAATGAAAAGCAATTCCCCTTTGGTAGCAAATGTATCCATTAAGCGGGGGATTGAGTAGTTAAGAAGCATAAATAAAGCGCTCTCACTCTTGCAAGAACGGATGAACAGGGTCAGCAACCTAGCCAACTTTCATAATGAAATGCCGTTACTATATGGGTAGATCTCATTGTGAAAAGATCTATTATTGGACAATTCATGGGTAGAGTCAAAGAATGTGAACTGTACAAGTTACTAATAGCATTGGGAAGGGGGCTCCGGCGTATAGAGAGGACCTCACCGTTTACGAAGTAACCATAGAAACGAAGGAACCCACGATTTTTTTATCCCTTTCCCTTTACTATCGAATTTCTACTTTAAATAACTACTCAATTGAAATTGTAGTATTTCTTTTTTCATACCTAGTCTCGATACAATTTCTTATTTCAGGTGAAATGCTCGTAAAAAAATCGTGGTTGGGAAGGTCATAGTAGCAAAAGCCATTGGAATTTTTATTTTATACATCGGACGAATCCGTTTTGTTATTAATGGACGAGGGGGAAATGACTGAAAGAAAAGAAATCAATTAGTTATTCAGCACATCAAAGTTTCAGTTGATTCAATGACCAGAACTATACGAGGTTATATAGCACGGAGACGTAGAAAAAAATCTCGTGTCTTTGCATCAAATAATCGGGGGGCTCATTCAAGACTTACTCGAAGTATTATACAACAAACCATAAGAGCTTTGGCATCTTCTCATCGGGATAGGGGCAGACAAAAGAGAAATTTTCGTCGTTTATGGATCACTCGGATAAATGCAGTAATTCGGGAGATTTGGGTATCCTATAGTTATAGTCGATTAATAAATGATCTGTACAAGAGGCAATTGCTTCTTAATCGTAAAATACTTGCACAAATAGCTATATCAAATACAAATTGTCTTTACATGATTGCCAAGGAGATCAGTAACTAAGGTAAGGTAAGAGGGTTGGAAGCAATCGACCGGAATGATTGAAACGTAAACGGAGATCCCCGGAGAATGGGCTCCGGGAAGGTTATAGTAAAAATGAATCTGATTATGATAAATTAGTCAAAAAAAGTATTTCTTTTTTCTTATAATTTTTTGACGATTTTACGATGTGTCAATTCAATCTGAATTCTCGAATTTTTCGAACAAAATATCAACCCCTGGTTGGGATTCGAATTGGATGGAATTTAGGTTCAATCAATTGAGAAATTGTCCTTTTTCTTTTTGGTTCGAGGACCTCTCGTTCTATTTTTTCTAGGAATAGGCTTGTTTTTATCAAATTTTTTCTTATAGTTAATAAAAGGTAACGAGGATAAAATACGAGCTTGTTTTATGGAAGTAGTTATTAATCGTTGTTGTTTCAAAGTCACTCTATTCACTCGTCTAGATAATATTTTTCCTTGATCACTAATAAATCGAGTAATTAAACTCAGATTTCTATAATCAATTCGATCCCCTGATCCAATTGGGGGCAAACGCCTACGAAAAGATCGCTTGGATTTCAGAAAACGCTTGGATTTATCCATGGTTTATTCCTTATCTCTAAAATCCTATTTCTGAATTCTCATTTATGATTTGACGGAAATAGGAGTTGATTGGTTTATGGTTTATTTGAAATAGATTATTATATGGAATTTGAATTTTATGAATCTGTTCCCATTTCTTGAATAGAGGGTACATACGCGCGCTCTTTCAAATTATTTTTTTATCTCCACATGAAGCGTATGTTTGTAACAATAGGGACAGAATTTTCTCAATTCTAATCGACTAGGTGTATTGTGTCGATTCTTTTGGGTGATATATCTGGAAATTCCAGAGAACTTCTTATTAATATCGTTTCGGACACAACTCTTACATTCCAAAATCACTCTTATTCTAACATCTTTACCCTTGGCCATGAACCTCCTTTGAGTTTTGGATTCACTCAATTCTTTCATTTTGATCCGAAACGAAAAAAAAAAAAAAGAAGTTGCGAATTTGAAATCCAATTATGAAAGATTTGGTTGCAATCAATAGAGAAAAATAAAAAATAAGTAATACAAAGATTTCTAACTATCAATTATTTAGAATCTCAGTTATAGTATATAGTAATAGTAGTATTTTTTTTTTTTTTTTATGATTTTGTTGCCCCGGATCCCATTTCCGCTCCCCCTCTATGAATTCGAACCCAAGCACAAGTTTTGATGCGATTGAATACCCATTTTCTCTTTCTTTAATACTAAAATAAAAAAGAAAAAACTGACATCAAAGAAAAAAATAAAGAAAGGAAGAAAAAAGCGAGGGCTGAGTCACAGATAATTTATTCTATCTGGAATCTTCTTAAGCCCTTCCCATGTCAATAACTAAAATGAAAAAAAGGGGAATGTCAACGCATCCGGGAATAGACGATTGATCTCTATCAATAAACCTGCCAAAGACCCAAACCATAGAGTACTTAGCACAGGTGCCACAGAGAGATATGTTTTTATATCTCGCATTGAAAATACTCCTTTTTTTTATAATACGTATAGGATCAGATGCATATGTGGTTAAGGAGCAATTGTATTTGTAGGCGAAATTCCTAAGGAAAACTAAAAGGGATAGACAAAGAAAGACCCGGTAAATGAAATTGACCTTCCCTTACAAGACAAGAGAAAAAAGGACCTTTCCCTCTTTGTGGAACATTCCCAAGAAATCTTTTTTTTTTATTATATCTTATTATAAATTATATTTGATCCATGAGATCAAAAATAATAAATAACAAGAGAGTTTGGATATCAATGAAGGAAATAATGATGTGGAAAACAAGACACGGATTCTCTACAATGACAGAGTAGCAGTAGGTCAATTAAAAGGGATGTAGCGCAGCTTGGTAGCGCGTTTGTTTTGGGTACAAAATGTCACGGGTTCAAATCCTGTCATCCCTACCTAATGCGTATCCTATGAACATTAATGAAGGATCAATAGCGATCAATCAAAATAGGACCTACCAAATCTTTGAGTTTATGAGACTATGATCCATGCAAAATCTATTGGGAGTACAATTAGAATCCTTTTCTTTAGGATCTTATCTATTGTGATAAGAAAGCGCTCTTAGTTCAGTTTCGGTAGAACGTGGGTCTCCAAAACCCAATGTCGTAGGTTCAAATCCTACAGGGCGTGATTCCACTCTTCTTAGGTCAAATGAAATTACAATGAAATTGCTTTATTTACTTGATAAACAATCTGAATTTGACCCCCTCCTTAGCTTTAATCCGCAGGAGGTCAATCAAAAAAAAAAGAGAGGTTGCTTAATCAAAGGTCCAACTGATCCCCGCGTCTGTATTGTAAATATGCAGTTATGAATAATCCAGCCAAAGTAATAGGAATTAGACCTAACACGATTCCAAATAGTAAAACTTCAATCATTTCAACTTTGTTTGAAAGAGGAAATAAAGGGTAGGTAATATCTATCTCTAAATATTAATCCAAACTGATCAT